GTGACATTCATCAATCGATGACTATTCTCAACCAACCACAAAGACATCGGCACTCTATATCTAATCTTCGGCGCCTGAGCTGGTATAATCGGCACCGCCCTCAGCCTACTCATTCGTGCAGAACTTGGTCAACCAGGTACGCTCCTAGGCGACGACCAAATCTACAATGTAATCGTCACTGCACATGCTTTCGTAATAATCTTCTTCATAGTTATGCCCATTATAATCGGAGGGTTCGGAAACTGACTTGTCCCTCTCATAATTGGCGCCCCTGACATAGCTTTCCCACGCATGAACAACATAAGCTTCTGACTACTCCCTCCATCTTTCCTCCTCCTACTAGCCTCCTCAACCGTAGAAGCAGGGGCTGGTACTGGATGAACTGTTTACCCCCCATTAGCTGGCAACATAGCCCATGCCGGGGCCTCAGTGGATCTAGCCATCTTCTCCTTACACCTAGCCGGAATTTCATCCATTCTAGGAGCAATTAACTTCATCACAACTGCTATCAACATAAAACCCCCAGCCCTTTCCCAATACCAAACACCCCTATTTGTATGATCTGTCCTCATTACCGCTGTCCTACTACTACTCTCACTCCCAGTCCTAGCTGCTGGCATTACCATGTTACTTACAGACCGAAACCTCAACACAACGTTCTTTGACCCTGCCGGCGGAGGCGATCCTATCCTATACCAACATCTTTTCTGATTCTTCGGACACCCAGAAGTTTACATCCTAATTCTTCCTGGCTTCGGAATCATCTCCCACGTAGTAACATACTATGCGGGCAAAAAAGAACCGTTCGGCTACATAGGAATAGTATGAGCCATACTATCAATTGGATTCCTAGGCTTCATTGTATGAGCCCACCACATATTTACAGTAGGAATAGACGTAGATACCCGGGCATACTTTACATCTGCTACTATAATCATCGCCATCCCAACCGGCATTAAAGTCTTCAGCTGATTAGCTACACTCCACGGAGGAACCATCAAATGAGACCCCCCAATACTATGAGCCCTTGGCTTCATCTTCCTATTCACTATTGGAGGGTTAACAGGAATCGTCCTAGCAAACTCTTCACTAGACATCGCCCTACACGACACATATTACGTTGTTGCTCACTTCCACTACGTTCTCTCCATAGGAGCCGTCTTTGCCATCCTGGCAGGATTCACCCACTGATTCCCCCTACTAACAGGATTCACCCTCCACCCCACATGAGCCAAGGCCCACTTTGGAGTTATATTTACAGGAGTAAATCTAACCTTCTTCCCACAACATTTCCTAGGTCTTGCCGGAATGCCCCGACGATACTCAGACTACCCAGATGCCTACACCCTATGAAACACCCTATCCTCTATCGGCTCACTAATCTCAATAACAGCCGCAATCATACTGATATTCATCATCTGAGAAGCCTTCGCCTCAAAACGAAAAGCCTTACAACCCGAAATAACCTCAACTAACGTTGAATGAATCCACGGCTGCCCACCTCCATACCACACCTTCGAAGAACCGGCCTTCGTCCAAGTCCAAGAAAGGAAGGAATCGAACCCCCGTACACTGGTTTCAAGCCAGCCGCATCTAACCACCTATGCTTCTTTCTCCTATGGGGTGTTAGTAAAACAATTATATAGCCTTGTCAAGACTAAATTGCAGGTGAAAACCCTGCACACCCCACCATGGCCAACCACTCACAATTCGGCTTCCAAGATGCCTCCTCCCCAATCATAGAAGAACTCGTTGAATTCCACGACCACGCCTTGATAGTTGCACTAGCAATCTGCAGCCTAGTCCTATATCTCCTAACACTTATACTAATAGAAAAACTATCCTCAAACACCGTAGACGCCCAAGAAATCGAACTAATCTGAACAATCCTACCGGCAATCGTCCTCATCATATTAGCCCTCCCATCTCTACAAATCCTGTACATAATAGACGAAATCAACGAGCCAGACCTTACACTAAAAGCCATCGGCCACCAGTGATACTGAACTTATGAGTACACGGACTTCAAAGACCTAACATTCGACTCCTACATAACCCCCACAACAGACCTTCCACTAGGGCACTTTCGACTGCTAGAAGTTGACCACCGCGTGATCGTCCCAATAGAATCCCCTATCCGCATCATCGTCACAGCCAACGACGTACTCCACGCCTGAGCAGTCCCTGCACTAGGTGTAAAAACCGATGCAATTCCAGGCCGACTAAACCAAACATCATTTATCACCACCCGACCTGGAATTTTCTACGGTCAATGCTCAGAAATCTGCGGGGCCAATCACAGCTACATACCAATCGTAGTAGAATCTACCCCACTAGCCCACTTCGAACATTGATCTTCACTCATATCCTCCTAATCATTAAGAAGCTATGCAACAGCACTAGCCTTTTAAGCTAGAAATAGAGGGCCACTAATCCTCCTTAATGATATGCCACAACTCAACCCAGCCCCATGATTCCTCATCATACTATCAACATGACTGGTCTTCACACTAGTTATGCAACCTAAGCTCCTACCCTTCACTCCCACTAACAACCCATCCAACAAAACTGCCACAACCACCCACACCTCCTCCTGAAACTGACCATGAACCTAAGCTTCTTCGACCAATTCACAAGCCCTCACCTCCTAGGCATCCCACTCATCCTGATCTCAATAGTATTCCCAACCCTACTGCTTCCTTCGCCCACCAACCGATGAATCACTAACCGCCTCTCCACACTCCAATTATGATTTATTCACCTAACCACAAAGCAACTAATACTGCCCCTAAATAAAGAAGGACATAAATGAGCCCTAATCTTAACCTCACTAATAATGCTACTACTCACAATCAACCTATCAGGACTACTACCATATACATTCACCCCAACTACCCAACTATCAATAAACATAGCCCTCGCCTTCCCCCTCTGACTAGCTACCCTCCTCACAGGATTACGAAACCAACCTACAACATCCCTAGGCCACCTTCTACCTGAAGGAACCCCAACACCCCTAATCCCTGCCCTAATCCTAATTGAAACAGTCAGCCTACTCATCCGACCCCTAGCCCTAGGAGTCCGCCTTACAGCAAACCTAACAGCAGGACACCTACTAATCCAACTCATCTCCACTGCTACCACCGCACTACTCCCAATCCTCCCAACAGTATCTACTCTAACCACACTAATCCTGCTACTACTGACTATCCTAGAAATTGCAGTAGCCATAATCCAAGCCTACGTCTTCGTCCTACTCCTAAGCTTATACCTACAAGAAAATATCTAATGGCCCACCAAGCGCATTCCTATCACATAGTAGATCCCAGCCCCTGACCCATCTTCGGCGCAGCAGCCGCCCTACTCACTACCTCAGGACTTATCATATGATTCCACTACAATTCCTCCCAACTCCTATCCCTAGGCATCCTCTCTATACTACTAGTCATACTACAATGATGACGAGATATTGTACGAGAGAGCACATTCCAAGGCCACCACACCCCCACCGTCCAAAAAGGCCTGCGATACGGAATAATCCTATTCATTACATCCGAAGCATTCTTCTTCCTAGGCTTCTTCTGAGCATTCTTCCACTCCAGCCTAGCCCCCACCCCCGAACTAGGCGGACAATGACCCCCAGCAGGAATCAACCCCCTCAACCCCCTAGAAGTACCTCTACTAAACACAGCAATCCTCCTCGCCTCGGGCGTCACTGTAACATGAGCCCACCACAGTATCATAGAAGGCAACCGAAAACAAGCAACCCACGCACTCACCCTAACCATCCTCCTGGGCTTCTATTTTACAGCACTACAGGCAATAGAGTACTACGAAGCCCCATTCTCAATCGCCGACGGCGTATACGGCTCAACTTTCTTCGTCGCCACAGGCTTCCACGGACTACATGTAATCATTGGATCATCCTTCCTATCCGTCTGCCTCCTACGTCTAATTAACTTCCACTTCACATCTAACCACCACTTCGGATTCGAAGCGGCCGCCTGATACTGACACTTCGTAGACGTTATCTGGCTATTCCTCTACATAACCATCTACTGATGAGGATCTTGCTCTTCTAGTATATTAATTACAATTGACTTCCAATCCATAAAATCTGGTGCAACCCCAGAGAAGAGCAATCAACACAATCACCTTCATACTCACACTATCTCTTATCCTAACCATCATCTTAATTACATTAAACCTCTGACTCGCCCAAACAAACCCCGACTCAGAAAAACTATCCCCGTACGAATGCGGCTTCGATCCCCTTGGATCCGCCCGACTTCCATTCTCAATCCGATTCTTCCTCAGTAGCCATCCTATTCCTACTATTCGACCTAGAAATCGCACTCCTACTCCCACTACCATGAGCCATCCAACTACAATCACCTACCACTACCCTAACCTGAGCCTTCACCATCCTTTCCCTCCTCACATTAGGACTAATCTACGAGTGACTCCAAGGGGGCTTAGAATGAGCCGAATAGACCCAGAAAGGTAGTCTAACTAAGACAGTTGATTTCGACTCAACAAATCATAGATTAACCCTATGCCTCTCTCCATGTCACTTCTCCACCTGAGCTTCTACTCCTCCTTCACCTTAAGTTGCTTGGGATTAGCCTTCCACCGAACCCACCTAATCTCTGCCCTATTATGTCTAGAAAGCATAATACTTTCCATGTACATTGCTCTATCAATCTGACCTGTCGAAACCCAAACTACCTCCATCACCCTAACCCCCGTATTCATACTAACATTCTCCGCTTGCGAAGCGGGCGCCGGCCTAGCCATACTAGTTGCCTCCACACGAACGCACGGATCTGACCACCTACATAACCTAAATCTCTTGCAATGCTAAAAATCCTCCTCCCAACAGCCATACTCCTCCCCATAGCCCTCTTATCCCCTCAAAAACTCCTATGGACTAACACCACCTCACACAGCCTCCTAATCGCTACCATCAGTCTCCATTGACTGCTCCCCACATACTTCCCTCACAAAAACCTCACCCAATGGATAAGCATTGATCAAATCTCATCTCCCCTGCTAGTCTTATCCTGCTGACTACTCCCACTTATACTCTTAGCAAGCCAAAACCACCTACAACATGAACCACCAATCCGCAAGCGGATCTTTATTACCACTTTAACCACAGTACAACCTCTCCTCCTCCTAGCATTCTCAGCTACCGAACTAATACTATTCTACATTGCATTCGAAGCAACCCTAATCCCCACCCTAATCCTAATTACACGCTGGGGAAGCCAACCAGAACGCCTAAGCGCGGGTATTTACCTACTATTCTACACCCTCATTAGCTCTCTGCCACTGCTAGTCACAATTCTATATCTCCACACACATACCGGCACACTACACCTCACAATACTCAAGCTATTCCATCCTACACTCACTAACTCCTGAACTGACCTCCTTCTAGGCCTGGCACTACTGATAGCATTTATAGTAAAAGCCCCCCTCTACGGCCTCCACCTATGACTCCCCAAAGCCCACGTAGAAGCTCCAATCGCCGGATCCATACTACTCGCCGCCCTACTCCTAAAGCTAGGAGGCTATGGCATTATACGCCTAACCCTCCTAATCGGCCCCCTCCCATCACACCTTCACTACCCCTTCCTCACCCTTGCCCTCTGAGGCGCACTAATAACCAGCTCAATCTGCCTACGCCAGACTGACCTAAAATCCCTCATTGCCTACTCCTCCGTAAGCCACATAGGCCTAGTCATCGCTGCAAGTATCCTCCAAACCCACTGATCATTCTCAGGAGCAATAATCCTGATAATCTCCCACGGCCTCACCTCCTCAATACTATTCTGTTTAGCAAACACAACCTATGAACGCACCCACAGCCGAATTCTATTCCTAACCCGAGGCCTGCAACCCCTTCTACCACTTATAGCCACCTGATGACTACTAGCCAACCTCACAAACATAGCCCTACCACCAACCACAAACCTAATAGCAGAACTGACCATCATAATCGCACTATTCAACTGATCTGCCCTCACCATCATCCTAACAGGAACCGCAACCCTATTAACTGCCTCATATACCCTATTCATGTTACTAATAACCCAACGAGGCACACTCCCAACCCACATCACCTCACTACAAAATTCAAGCACACGAGAACACCTCCTAATAACCCTCCACATTACCCCCTTACTCCTCCTAATCCTTAAACCAGAAATAATCTCAGGAATACCCTTATGCAGGTATAGTTTTAACCCAAACATTAGGCTGTGATCCTAAAAATAGAAGTTAGACCCTTCTTACCTGCCGAGGGGAAGTTCAACCAGCAAGAACTGCTAATTCCTGCATCTGAGTCTAAAACCTCAGTCCCCTTAACTTTTAAAGGATAACAGCAATCCACTGGTCTTAGGAACCACCCATCTTGGTGCAAATCCAAGTAAAAGTAGTGGAAACAACCCTACTCCTCAACACCTCTATACTCCTTACGCTAGCAATTATTCTCATACCCCTTATCCTCCAACCACTCCTAGTCACCCCCTCACTCTCTCCGTCCACCATCACACACACCGTCAAAACCGCCTTCCTAGCCAGCCTAGTACCAATATCTCTCTTCATATACTCCGGATCAGAGAGCATCATCTCCCACTGAGAATGAAAATTCATCACAAACTTTAAAATCCCCCTTAGCTTCAAAATCGACCAGTACTCTATAATATTCTTTCCCATCGCTCTATTCGTGACATGGTCTATCCTCCAATTCGCCTCATGATACATAGCATCAGAGCCACATATCACAAAATTCTTCTCCTTCCTCCTAATATTCCTAATCGCTATACTCACCCTAACAATCGCCAACAATATATTCCTCCTATTCATCGGCTGAGAGGGGGTCGGAATTATATCCTTCCTACTAATCGGTTGATGACAAGGCCGTGCAGAAGCCAATACAGCTGCCCTCCAAGCCGTAATCTACAACCGAATTGGAGACATTGGCCTCATCCTAAGTATGGCATACCTAGCCTCAACAACAAACTCCTGAGAAGTCCAACAGGCCTTATCTCCCAATCAAACTCCAACTCTCCCCCTCCTAGGTCTCATCCTAGCAGCCACAGGAAAGTCCGCCCAATTCGGCCTTCACCCATGACTACCCGCTGCCATAGAAGGCCCAACCCCAGTCTCCGCCCTACTCCACTCCAGCACCATAGTAGTAGCCGGAATCTTCCTACTCATCCGTACTCACCCAATACTCTCCACCAACCAAACTGCCCTTACCCTATGCCTTTGCCTAGGTGCATTATCCACACTATTTGCTGCCACCTGTGCCCTCACCCAAAACGACATCAAAAAGATTATTGCCTTCTCCACATCCAGCCAACTAGGGCTAATAATAGTCACTATTGGACTTAACCTCCCCCAACTAGCTTTCCTCCACATTTCAACACATGCTTTCTTCAAAGCCATACTCTTCCTCTGCTCAGGATCAATCATCCACGCCCTCAATGGAGAACAAGACATTCGAAAGATAGGAAGCCTTCAAAAAATGCTCCCAACAACTACCACCTGTTTAACCATTGGAAACCTAGCCCTAATAGGAACACCATTCCTAGCAGGGTTCTACTCAAAAGACCTAATCATCGAAAGCCTAAATACCTCCTACCTAAACGCCTGAGCCCTTCTCCTGACACTCCTAGCAACATCATTCACAGCTACATACAGCCTACGCATGACCCTACTAGTCCAAACGGGATTCCCTCGCATGTCCACAGCCACACCCATAAACGAAAACACCTCAACACTCACCAACCCAATCACCCGACTTGCCCTAGGCAGCATTATAGCCGGCCTACTCATCACATCCTACATCCCCCCTACAAAAACACCCCCAATAACTATACCACTTCTTACAAAAACCGCTGCCATTATTATCACAATCCTAGGCATTATCCTAGCCCTAGAACTCTCAAACATAACACATACCCTCACTCAACCAAAACAGACCCCATACCTAAATTTCTCCTCCATACTAGGATACTTCAATCCCCTAATACATCGCCTTAGCACCCTAACCCTACTAAACAACGGACAAAAAATCGCCTCTCAACTAATCGATCTATCCTGGTATAAAAAAATAGGCCCCGAAGGACTCGCCAATCTCCAACTTACAATAACCAAAACCTCAACCCCTCTCCACACCGGATTACTTAAAACCTATCTAGGGACTTTCGCCCTATCAACCTTCATCATCCTCCTATCAACACGCTAACCCCAACCAATGGCCCCCAACCCTCGAAAATCCCACCCCATCCTCAAAATAATCAACAACTCCCTAATCGACCTACCCACCCCCTCAAACATCTCAATCTGATGAAACTTTGGATCCCTACTAGGAATCTGCCTACTAACACAAATCTTGACCGGCCTCCTATTAGCAACCCACTATACTGCAGACACCACTCTAGCCTTTTCATCCGTAGCCCACACATGCCGGAACGTACAGTATGGCTGGCTAATCCGCAACCTACATGCCAACGGAGCATCCTTCTTCTTCATCTGCATCTACCTACACATCGGCCGAGGACTATACTACGGCTCATACTTATACAAAGAAACCTGAAATACAGGAATCATCCTCTTACTCACCCTCATAGCAACTGCCTTCGTAGGCTATGTACTCCCATGAGGCCAAATATCCTTCTGAGGGGCCACAGTCATCACAAACCTATTCTCGGCCATCCCATACATCGGACAAACCATCGTAGAGTGGGCCTGAGGGGGATTCTCCGTAGACAACCCTACCCTTACCCGATTCTTCGCCCTACACTTCCTACTCCCATTCCTAATCGCAGGCCTCACCTTAATCCATCTCACCTTCCTCCATGAATCCGGTTCAAACAACCCCCTAGGCATCGTCTCAAACTGTGACAAAATTCCATTCCACCCATACTTCTCCTTAAAAGATATCCTAGGATTCATACTAATACTACTACCATTGACAACCCTAGCCCTATTTTCGCCCAACATGCTAGGAGACCCAGAAAACTTCACCCCAGCAAACCCCCTAACCACACCCCCACATATCAAACCAGAATGATACTTCCTATTCGCATACGCTATCCTACGCTCAATCCCAAACAAACTAGGGGGAGTACTAGCACTAGCCGCCTCCGTACTAATCCTGTTCCTGGTCCCCTTCCTCCACAAGTCCAAACAGCGCACAATAACCTTCCGACCCCTCTCCCAACTGCTATTCTGAGCCCTAGTCGCCAACCTCCTCATCCTCACATGAATTGGCAGCCAACCAGTAGAACACCCTTTTATCATCATCGGCCAACTGGCCTCCCTCACCTACTTCTTCATCCTTCTAGCCCTCTTCCCCCTAACCGGGGCCCTAGAAAACAAACTCCTCAACCACTAAATACTCTAATAGTTTATAAAAAACATTGGTCTTGTAAACCAAAAACTGAAGGCTATACCCCTTCTTAGAGTTCTCGGCCCGCAAGGGCCATTATTGCCAAATTTTAACTAGTAATCCCCCTAAACATAACACTATTACCCCCCCCCTTCCCCCCCCTATGTATTATTGTACATTAATCTATATGCCACATTATAATGCACTATCATGGGTTATACATATTAATGCATGTACTATATATATATATATGTAATACGGGCATACATCTATCTAGTACATCTCTACTTTCAGGGTCATGTTGCACTCCATGTATTCTCGGACCATCCGCCGCTCCTCGGGCTAAGCCCATGCCGAAGGTGGGGTTTCTGTATATAACTCGATCTTCCCTACGAATATTCACTACGGATCAGTGGACTGCGGTGCTATACACCAGATCTTTGCTTGATCTCTTCCTTTAACTATGCCTTTCCATTTATGCTCGTTCCGCTGACCAAGAAGGACTAGGTTATCTCTTAATCGTTCGGTCCCAGAGAGATCATCAACCCGGTGCACGTATAGATCCTACATTCCCAGCTTCAGGACCATTCTTTCCCCCTAAACCCCTAGCACTACTTGCTCTTTTGTGCCTCTGGTTCCTACTTCAGGGCCGGAACTTGTTTAATCCAGTTATCTCGCTCTTCACTGAGACTAAGCTATTTCAGGTACAACTTGGCCGCTTGAATCGTATCACTCTAGTGGTTTTTCTCTATTGGTTCCCTCTCTTTTTGGGTAACCTCACAGGTGGCCCCCATAGTATGCGTTCATGAGTGGTTGGTCTAAGACGTGGACTTAATGGCCCTCGGACGGTTTTACCGAATCTCAGGAGTTACTCAATGATATGGTTGGCGCGCGATCCAGATAGGTATTTGACACTGATGCACTGGTCAGGAGCATTTGGCCCTCGGGCTATTCCTCGAGTTCAGGAGATGCTTAATGAGACGGTTGGGGCACTATAGGATGGTTGATCTGACATATACGCGCTGGCCAAGGACACTTGGTTATGGCGTATCCACAAACCCTACTTATAGGTGCTATTTGGTGAATGCTTGTTGGACATATTATTTTCTTGTATATTTCCTTTCATTTTTTGAGGAACACTAGGCGTTTACCAGCTAATACACAAATCATACTTCTTTCATGAAATTTTTACAAATTTTTACAAACTTTTTACAAATTTTTACAAACTTTTTACAAATTTTTACAAACTTTTTACAAATTTTTACAAACTTTTTGCAAATTTTTACAAACTTTTTACAAATTTTTACAAACTTTTTGCAAATTTTTACAAACTTTTTGCAAATTTTTACAAACTTTTTGCAAATTTTTACAAACTTTTTGCAAATTTTTACAAACTTTTTGCAAATTTTTACAAACTTTTTACAAACTTTTTACAAACTTTTTACAAACTTTTTACAAACTTTTCATAAATTTTCCATACATTCTTTACGAGTTTCCATGAATTTTTTCACGAATTTTATCTATACTTTTTTACATTTTTTTGTTCATCAAAGCACTGGAGTTCCATTAATAAATTAACTTTTTATCATTCATTATTTTATGTTTTATTATTCATCATTATTTTCACAAAACCAACCCAAATAATCCCTACAATTCCACTAACCCCACACACCAACAAACCTCAGAAAAAGAGGACTTAAACCTCCATCGCCAGCTCCCAAAGCTGGTATTTTACATTAAACTATTCTCTGACTCCCTCTAAACAGCCCGAATCGCCCCACAAGACAATCCCCGCACAAGCTCCAACACGACAAACAACGTTAGCAGTAGCCCTCATCCAGCAGCCAAGAGCATGCCCACTCCCCATGAATAAAATACAGCGACCCCACTGAAATCTAACCGACCAATAAAAATCCCCTCACTATCAACAGTAACCACCCCAACCTCCCAACACTCAACCCCGCTAACAACCACCCCCACAATAAGCGCCACAACCATTCCTGCCCCATACCCCAAAACCCGCCAGTCCCCCCAAGCCTCGGGAAAAGGATCCGCCGCCAAACATACGGAATAAACAAAGACTACCAACATCCCACCCAAATACACTATAAATAGCACTAAAGCCACAAACGGCACACCTAAGCTTACCAACCACCCGCACCCTACAACAGACCCCAAAACCAACCCAACTACCCCATAATAAGGAGACGGGTTAGATGCCACCGCCAAACCCCCTAAAACAAACCCTATCCCCAGAAGAAGGACAAAATAAGCCATTGTAATTTCTGCTTGGTTTCTCTCCAAAACTTACGACCTGAAAAATCGCCGTTGTAAAATTCAACTACAGAAACCCAGCAAAACCACATACAAAACACATCAAACCGCCTGCTTAACTACATCCTATTACATCACTCTCCTCACACAACGTACCCAACACATACCACAAACACTCCTGCTCCCAAGAACCAAACCTCCTCCTACATACCCCCAAACTACCACCACACCTACTACCAAAGGCAAAACCCCTACACACAACTTGGCCCTCCCTACAAACACACTTACAAACCAACGAGACTACAACATCCCCAAACCCCTACTTACAACACTACCTAACAAACACCCTCTAAACTCGCACCACCACTCCCACCCCATCCCCAGACAACATCAACCACCCCCAACCAACCTACAAAGCCATACCTCCCACATAAGCCCTACCCACACTCTCCCACAACCCCCACGTACCCCACACTTTTCTTTATATTCTTTACACTTTTTACACTTTTTTTTACATTTTTTTACACTTTTTTTTGTCATAGGCACTGGAGTTCCATTAATAATTTCAAACAATTCATCGTATTTATATATGCATCAAATCACACCAAAATTACAAAATATTAATGGAACTCCCCTGCCAAACACACCAACTATTACATTCATTCCTTTCAACTAACATTATATTATTAATCAATAACTAGCAACACAAGTAAAAACACTCTATAAGCCCTGAAGTAACTCCCTATATATATAAGTAAAACACTCTATAAGCCCTGAAGTAACTCCCTATATATATAAGTAAAACACTCTATAAGCCCTGAAGTAACTCCCTATATATATAAGTAAAACACTCTATAAGCCCTGAAGTAACTCCCTATATATATAAGTAAAACACTCTATAAGCCCTGAAGTAACTCCCTATATATATAAGTAAAACACTCTATAAGTCCAAGTAGCTTATAGTAAAGCATAGCACTGAAGATGCTAAGATGGCTGCTACACGTAGCCCGTGGACAAAAGACTTAGTCCTAACCTTACTGTTAACTCGTGCTAGGCCTATACATGCAAGTATCCGCGCCCCAGTGTAAATGCCCTTAATTTCTTACTAAGATGACAGGAGCTGGCATCAGGCACACTCATTAACCGTAGCCCAAGACGCCTTGCTTAGCCACACCCCCACGGGCACTCAGCAGTAATTAACATTAGGCAATAAGTGTAAACTTGACCTAGTTATAGCATATCCTAGGGTTGGTAAATCTTGTGCCAGCCGCCGCGGTCATACAAGAAACCCAAGCTAACAGTATTCGGCGTAAAGAGCGGGCACTTACTATCGAAACAACTAGGGTTAAATCGCAACTGAGCTGTCATAAGCCTAAGATGCGCCTAAAACCACCCTCTAAGACGACCCTAGCACCCACGACCGACCAAACCCCGCGAAAGCCAGGGTCCAAACTGGGATTAGATACCCCACTATGCCTGGCCCTAAATCTTGATACTTATCCTACCAAGGTATCCGCCTGAGAACTACGAGCACAAACGCTTGAAACTCTAAGGACTTGGCGGTGCCCCAAACCCACCTAGAGGAGCCTGTTCTACAATCGATAACCCACGCTACACCTCACCACTTCTTGCCCACAGCAGCCTACATACCGCCGTCGCCAGCTCACCTCTCCTGAGAGTTCAACAGTGAGCACAATAGCTTCTCCCCGCTAAAAAGACAGGTCAAGGTATAGCTCACGAAGTGGAAGAAATGGGCTACATTTTCTAAGATAGAAAACCACACGGAAGGGGACATGAAACAGCCCCCGGAAGGCGGATTTAGCAGTAAACTGAGACAATCGAGCTCTATTTAAACTGGCCCTGGAGCACGTACATACCGCCCGTCACCCTCCTCGTAGGCCATATCCTCCATAACTAATAACCCACCACGCCAAAGATGAGGTAAGTCGTAACAAGGTAAGTGTACCGGAAGGTGCACTTAGCACACCAGGGCGTAGCTATAATACAAAGCATTCAGCTTACACCTGAAAGATACCTACTGTCCACTAGGTCGCCCTGAAGCCAGACTCTAGCCTAACCATATTATTAACTAACAACTAAAAACCGCCTTCACTCACAAACTAAAACATTCTCCCAACTTAGTATAGGCGATAGAAAAGTTCCCCTAGCGCGATAGAGACTTGTACCGTAAGGGAAAGATGAAATAGCAATGAAAACCCAAGCGACATACAGCAAAGATAAACCCTTGTACCTCTTGCATCATGGTTTAGCAAGAATAACCAAGCAAAATGATCTTAAGCTTGCCCTCCCGAAACCCAAGCGAGCTACTTGCAGGCAGCTAATCCCTGAGCGAACCCGTCTCTGTTGCAAAAGAGTGGGACGACCTGCTAGTAGAGGTGAAAAGCCAATCGAGCTGGGTGATAGCTGGTTGCCTGTGAAACGAATCTAAGTTCACCCTTAATCCCTCTCCAAGGACCCCCCACTAACCCCATACGTAGTGAATTAAGAGCAACTTAAAGGAGGTACAGCTCCTTTAAAAAAGGATACAACCTCTCACAGCGGATAATATAACCCATTCTCCCCACTTGTAGGCCCTTAAGCAGCCACCAACAAAAAGTGCGTCAAAGCTTCCCCTCCAAAGATATAAGAACAGCATGACTCCCTCCCCACCAACAGGCTAACCTATCACAATAGGAGAATCAATGCTAGAATAAGTAACTAGGACCATCTCCTCTCAAGCGCAAACTTACATCACCACATTATTAACAGCACCTAATTAATACTACAACCTCAACAAGCCTGCACATTAAAACCACCCTGTTAACCCAACATAGGAGCGCCCACTAGAAAGACTAAAATCCGTAAAAGGAACTAGGCAAGCCCAAGGCCCGACTGTTTACCAAAAACATAGCCTTCAGCAAATCAAGTATTGAAGGTGATGCCTGCCCAGTGACCCTCAGTTCAACGGCCGCGGTATCCTAACCGTGCGAAGGTAGCGCAATCAATTGTCCCATAAATCGGGACTTGTATGAATGGCTAAACGAGGCCTTAACTGTCTCTTACAGATAGTCAGTGAAATTGATCTCCCTGTGCAAAAGCAGGAATAAGCACATAAGACGAGAAGACCCTGTGGAACTTAAAAATCAGCAGCCACTGCAGACAAGATACGCACCTACTAGGTCTACAACTAAAACCTAAATGCTGGCCTGCATTTTTCGGTTGGGGCGACCTTGGAGAAAAGAAAAGCCTCCAAAAATAAGACCACACCCCTTAACCAAGAACAACCCCTCAACGTACTAATAGTAACCAGACCCAATAAAAATTGATCAATGGACTAAGCTACCCCAGGGATAACAGCGCAATCCCTCCTAAGAGCCCCTATCGACGGAGGGGCTTACGACCTCGATGTTGGATCAGGACATCCTAATGGTGCAGTCGCTATTAAGGGTTCGTTTGTTCAACGATTAACAGTCCTACGTGATCTGAGTTCAGACCGGAGCAATCCAGGTCGGTTTCTATCTATGTAACACTTTCCCCAGTACGAAAGGACCGAGAAAGTAAGGCCAATGCTACAGGCATGCCTTCTTCCCAAACAATGACTCCAACTAAATTATGAAAGGAACCCCCACACAAACCCCAAACCCTAGAAAAGGGTCGCTAGCGTGGCAGAGCCCGGTAAATGCAAAAGGCTTAAGCCCTTTACCCAGAGGTTCAAGTCCTCTCCCTAGCTCCACCATCAATGACTAAACCCTCCGCCCTAACCCACCTTGCCATAACCCTATCCTACGCAGTTCCAATTTTAATTGCCGTAGCCTTCCTCACACTAGTAGAACGAAAAATCCTAAGTTATATACAAGCCCGAAAAGGCCCAAACATCGTAGGACCCTTCGGACTCCTCCAACCCGTAGCTGACGGTGTAAAACTATTTATCAAGGAACCCATCCGCCCATCCACATCCTCTCCTCTCCTATTCACCATAACACCCATGCTAGCCCTCCTCCTAGCACTAACTATTTGAATCCCCCTCCCACTACCTTTCTCTCTTGCTGACCTAAACTTAGGACTACTTTTCCTCCTAGCCATATCAAGCCTGGCAGTATACTCAATCTTATGATCCGGGTGAGCTTCAAACTCAAAGTATGCCCTAATTGGAGCGCTCCGAGCAGTAGCACAAACCATCTCCTACGAAGTCACACTAGCTATTATCCTCCTATCCGTAATCCTTCTAAGCGGCAACTACACCCTGCACACACTCACTACTACCCAAGAACCTCTCTACCTCATCTTCTCCTCCTGACCTCTCGCAATAATATGATACATCTCCACCCTAGCCGAAACAAACCGAGCCCCCTTCGATCTCACAGAAGGAGAATCCGAACTAGTCTCAGGTTTCAACGTAGAATACGCTGCAGGACCATTCGCCCTGTTCTTCCTAGCTGAATACGCAAACATCATACTAATGAATACACTGACCACAATCCTATTCCTAAACCCAAGTTCCTTAAACCTCCCTCCGCAGCTATTCACAATAGCCCTGGCAACAAAAATCCTACTTCTCTCCTCCGGCTTTCTATGAATCCGTGCCTCCTACCCACGCTTCCGCTACGACCAACTCATACACCTCCTCTGAAAGAACTTCCTACCCCTAACTCTAGCACTATGTCTCTGGCACATTAGCATACCAATCTCCTACGCAGGAGTACCCCCTTGCTTAAGGAAATGTGCCTGAATGCAAAGGGTCACTATGATAAAGTGAACATAGAGGTACACTAATCCTCTCATTTCCTAAGACCTTAAACCTTAGAAAAGTAGGAATCGAACCTACACAGAAGAGATCAAAACCCTCCATACTCCCTTTATATTATTTTCTAGCAGGGTCAGCTAACAAAGCTATCGGGCCCATACCCCGAAAATGATGGTTCAACTCCTTCCTCTGCTAATGAACCCTCACACAAAACTAATCTCCTCTCTAACCCTAATTCTAGGTACTACCATCACAATCTCAAGCTCTCACTGAGTGATAGCCTGAACTGGATTAGAGCTCAACACCCTCGCCATCATCCCGTTCATCTCAAAATCCCACCACCCCCGAGCCATCGAAGCCACAATCAAGTACTTCCTAGTACAAGCAACCGCCTCCACCCTTCTCCTATTCTCAAGTATGACAAACGCATGATCTACAGGCCAATGAGATATCACCCAACTAGCCCATCCTACCTCCTCACTACTCCTAACAGTAGCAATCGCAATAAAACTCGGACTAGTACCTTTCCACTTCTGATTCCCAGAAGTACTACAAGGCTCATCCCTAACCACTGCCCTACTCCTCTCTACAATAATAAAATTCCCCCCAACCGTCCTCCTCCTCCTAACTGCCCACTCACTCAACCCAACACTGCTAACCGCCCTAGCTATCGCCTCCGTAGCCCTTGGAGGGTGGATAGGCCTAAACCAAACGCAACTCCGAAAAGTCCTAGCCTTTTCATCCATTGCCCACTTAGGATGAATAACCACAGTACTCATCTACAGCCCCAAACTTGCCCTTTTAACCTTCTACTTGTATATCCTAACAACCACCGCCGTATTCCTCACCCTCAACTCAACCAAGACCCTAAAATTGACCACACTAATAACATCCTGGACAAAATCCCCTACACTAAATGCAACCCTCATATTAGTCCTACTCTCATTAGCCGGGCTCCCCCCACTAACAGGCTTCCTACCTAAATGACTTATCCTCCAGGAGCTAACCAAACAAGAACTAACCACAACAGCCACAATCTTGGCTATCCTCTCCCTTCTAGGACTTTTCTTCTACCTCCGCCTCGCATACCACTCAACAATCACACTACCCCCCAACACTACAAACCACATAAAACACTGACACTTCACTAAGCCCACAAGCACTATGACTGCCATCCTCACTACCCTATCTATATTAATCCTACCACTCTCCCCCCTAGTCCTAGCTATTACCTAGAAACTTAGGATAACTACCAAACCGAAGGCCTTCAAAGCCTTAAATAAGAGTTAAACCCTCTTAGTTTCTGCTAAGGCCCGCAGGACACTACCCTGCATCCTCTAAATGCAACTCAGACACTTTAATTAAGCTAGGACCTTTACCTAGATAGATGGGCCTCGATCCCATAAACCCCTAGTTAACAGCTAGGTGCCCTAACCAGTGAGCTTCTACCTAACAGACCCTGGCGCATCTTTAATGCACATCAATGAGTTTGCAACTCAACGTGAACTTCACTACAAGATCGATAAGAAGGGGAATTAAACCCCTGTAAAAAGGACTACAGCCTAACGCTTAAGCACTCAGCCATCTTACCT